ACGGATGAGATCAGAAAGGCCATCATTGGGGCAAACGATGCAATAGCTTCGGTTAGAGCAAAGCCCAAAATGGCATAACCAAATGATTGTTTAGCCAATGATGGATTTCGCGCCACGGAATGAATCGAGGAACTAAAGACGTTTCCAATACCGATAGCAGCTCCCGCTAAAGCAATTGTAGCAGCTCCGGCACCGATTGATTTTGCACCTTCTAACATCTCGAGTGTTGCATTATCGTCACGCTTTTTCATTCCCTCTTTTTTGTTAACCGTCGATTCTTTCCCTCTTTCCTTTTCTCTTGGGCATCTCACTTGGAATGCTTTGCATTCTCTCTCTGCGTCTATCTTCCAATTCCGCCTATCCGCACCCGCCAACCTGCCATTTTGGATGAGGCGGCACTCCTCTATTTACGAGATTTGATTCGTGTCATTTAGGTACACGGAACACCAACCCAATCTCGACGAAAAGTACAAGCAACTACGAAAACTAGAACAACCAACCTCCGTGAACGGCCGCTTTCTCGACGTTATAGAACTATCTAAAGAAATATAACAAGTGTGCGATGGACCCAGCATCAGTAGCACCACTACTAGCAGCATCAGCAGCACCAATAACAAACAGCAATAGACCCATACTAACAACCACCATAGAGAGATAGATAGGGCGCACTCCCAACCTGAACTAGGAGCTACTAATCTCAATCACCAACACCGAGAGCGAACTCTACGTGGAAAAAAACCTTAAGTATTCCTTGTGCAAGACCGCTTTCATTGGGGAAATCCTTCTCGTCAATCTCTACCCTTGGTAAATTGCCTTCTCCCTTTTTTTTTTAGAAAGAGCGGGGCCTTACTTATTCAGGGAGGATGAAAGAAAAAGAAAGGGATCCGGGGGCTTTATGATCGGAGAAAGGGAAGGGGCGTGGTTGGTGTGTCACTGGGTCGGTGGGGGAACCCGTAGGAAGGGGGGACGACCCACCGAATTCACATCAGAAACCGCCAACATGAACACAAACGAAATCTTGAATTGCGTATAGAAAAGAAAGAAAACGAACCACTTCTATTCTCGGAGCTTAGGTATATGAAGAATGGCTTTTTGGTCCCTTTCGTCCAGTGGTTAGGACATCGTCTTTTCATGTCGAAGACACGGGTTCGATTCCCGTAAGGGATAGGTATTAATTCCCGGCCGCTTTCCGCCAGTGTTCATTGCTGAGTGATCGCTCGCTATCTGGCTGGAAAGGGTGGTCTGGAAGCTTCCTCTCTCCCAGCAAGCAAGACGAGATCACCACTTCTCTCAGTAATGGACTTCCTTTAATTCTTCCTTAGTCTTAGATGTCCTTTCATAGATTCTCGAACCTCCGACAGACAGAATCCCCATGCATGCGTTCTTTCTCTCCTCCCCTTTTTTGTTTTCTTTGATTTACAAGCTGGAATTGAACCAGCATCTCAGGTGGCTTTCCCGGCGCACTTCCTGATTGTGCTATTTTGAAAGTTCGTGAGAGTACATCTGGGATTTGGTTATCGAGGTACAAGAAAGATGATTGTGGGAACGAGTGATGGAAGGTTTTGTTGTGGTGGGCTTGCGATGTATGGGCATATGAGTGGTGAGGGGTTTGTACCAGAGTCTTTCCCTCTATTCCATCATCTGAGAGGTAATGCTTTGCTGATTTGGACTGTTCGAAGAACTAGGCTTGGCGGATCCGGTATGTATCACGTTGCAACCTGGCCAATTTCCTTCTCCTTCAAGATGCATTCCCTCCTCGGGTTCCGGATAATTGATGAACTGTGATGTGTCGAACTGCTCAATCTCCATCTGTTCCAGTAGCTCTATCTGATACTGCTGCTCGGCATAATCTTCCCTTCCCATAGTTGATACTCATACATTTCAGTTGTCGGCAACTCCAGAGGCTCTATCGGAGGCAGGGAACTGAAGATGTCGATTGATGACAACTCTGAAAATGACTGTGCTAATTGAACGGATTCAGACACTGGCCCGTGCAGCTGACCTTCTATGTTATTGAACTGTGGGAATTCTGGCATAACTTCTGAAGTAAGAGGACGAGTAGGATCCGCTATGTAATAGATGCGTTTGCCGGAAGGCATTCCCCACCAACTGACTTTTCTTTTGTATCACCGGACTCGTATCTCTTCTGCTGCATTTGTTGCATATTCCTCTTCTTCCACTGAGCACTCAGTGGATAGAAAGCGGGTTGGCGGCAAGCGTGACGAGAGGGCAGAGTTCCTTTGTGAAATGGCATACAGACACTTGTCTACGAAATGGGTCTGACAAAGAACGGGTAAATGCAGAGACCTCAATGGAGGGAAAGAGTCCTTTCTGTAGTTGTCTCTAATGTAGCGGCAAATGCGGCGTCTCTAGATTTCGCGATAACCGCATTCTCCACTTTAGGGAGCTTAAGGCACTAGCAATCTCCGGCTGGCTTTCCTTCTGGCTCACGACTTGGATTTGAACCAATCAAGCTACTTGCCCTTTAGTATAGTAGATCGTGACTCTGATTCTACTTATGAGATTTTCTAATGAAAAGCTTTACCGTGACATACTAAAAAAGAGGGTCTTGCGATGCTTCTTCACCCCAGGGTCACCAACCAGTGGAAGAGTCGAAAGCGGAGTAGAAACGAACCTTTAGTCACGTAGGGGCCCCCCTAGAGCTAATCCTTCTGTTTATGGTCTTAACTTAATCAGCAGAGGGGAGGAGTCATTTAGTGCCAAGTCCAGGTCTTCCATTCCATTTCCTGGTGATGGGGTGGATTTCAGGATCGAAGAAGAGGGAGATCCAAATATGGTACAGCCAAATCCAGATGAATGGAAGATGCCTATTGCGGGTCTGGTCCCTGCTTCCTCACATTGAACGATTACATGGTGTTAAGCAATTGAGATCGACCTTTCTCATGCAATTGAATGCTCCAAGCGATCAGTCCATGACTTCCCTCCAAAGTACTACACCGTAACCCTCGTCCTCAACGGACTCCCAACAGGACAGTCATTACTCAACAACACCATCCATTTCAAATATCTCATCACCATTCTCATCGAATTACTCATTCTATGGCGATTTCTAATGAATCAAAATCGAGTCTCATTGAGAAAAAATCCGTCTTTCTTTCGCGGCTGCAGCTTCCTTTCTTCCTTCTTCCCCTCACCTCAAAGTAGGAGATTCATCTTATTCTTCACGTCGCAAGGAACGAGCTCCGCTTCAACCTCGGGACTTCGTTCCAATCAACGAGGGGGACTCATTTCCTAGTCCCTGCTAGAGCATAGCCACGATAACGATAGCGAATTTAGTCTTATTCTTTTCTTCCTTTTTTGGGGAACTCCTTAGGGATTCTTTTTGGTTGGTGCACTAGGCTAGGCCCATGCTTTAGCTTTTTCTTCCTCGCCCAATGAGAAGGAGTCAAAGGCTAATATCTCCCGAATCAATGATGGAATCAGGCCACTGGTCTCGAGCGGCCATTCCAACTTCGTAATAAATCCAACTGCCACGCCAGATCGAGTGGATTGGAAATCCCTGTGTTGAAATGCCTGCCTTGCTTTTCACTCTAATGCTACTGAAATGATAAGGTCAAGGTTAAACAACCCTTTTCTTTCGAAATCTTTCTTTCTTCTATTCCCGTCCGCTTTAGTTAAGAAACTACCATTTGGCTCTGCCCTCTAAGAGAAGACCACTGCATTCTTGCTCAATCCCTATTTCTCGGCCTTTAAAAAGGTTACTTTCTTCCTTCTTCGGAATGAGGGGCTAAGAAACCCTCAAAATGGAGTTTGCATGATTGACATCATTGACTTTTTCCTTGGGAAGGAGACTCCCCGTCCGGAATAGAATTGAGTTCCCCTGCTGCTGCTCTTGTCTTTCCTTTGCTTTGCTTTCATTTCATTCCCATCTTCTTTCATAAGATTGATTGGACTCCCAGCCGGCCCAGGGTTCCTTTCTTTAGGGAGTCCACTTCATATTCCATTTGACTTTTCATTTCAAATAAAGGGAAAACGCACGAAGATCTGATTTCGATGTCACTTATGAGGGGAAAGTCAATTGATAGAAATTGCAGCTATATGAAACGAACTTGTCTCATTTTGATTGACCTTTTACGAAGGAAAATGAGCTTGTACCATTTTCCATCTATATGAGATGCACTTTTTTCATTGATCTCTTCTTTCGATCTCCCACCTTTCTTTCATTAGAGCTTAGATTCTTTCTTTCTTCTGAATTTCCATGAATTGACTTTCCATTTCAAATCGGCTCTGTAGGCTCTCACTACTATAGGTCCCGGAAAATGAGATAACATTGGCCTTTTGAGACCTTCTCTGTCAACAAAGGTACTCTCTCTTGCTGTCTTCAATCCCCTTGAGCTGCTAGCGAGCGTGAGTCCCTTCGTTGCTTCTTTTGTTTACCATATCCCATGTGGTTGAAGCTGCTGGGGCTGCTATGATTGGAGCTGTGATATTAGCTCATGACTGGTTAACTTATAGCTAAATCTGAATCGTAGAGTGCTTTCACTCTTCAACCTTCTTTCGGCAAATCCGGTGTGTTGTCTCCTTGAACAGAGAGTCAGAAAGCAGAAATTCCTTCTCTTCGCATTCTTTCTTGAATCTAACAGTTGGACATATGACCGAAGAGTTGCTAACAAGAACAGCAAATCGAATTCACGATATCGCTAGCACCTGACGAGCACGAAGAAAATCCATTTTTCTCAGTCTTGCTCGATGTACGGCTTTTTTAAGAGCTCTAGAGGCCTAAGACAGGGGGATCCTCTATCTCCGGGTCTTTTTCTCTTAGCAGAAGAAGTTCTGAGTAGGGTATTGAGGAAAATCTTTGAGGATGGCAGTCTTGGTTTTTATAGAGGGGGTAGAAGTTTTTTACCCGTCTCCCATCTTCTATTTGCTGATGACACCCTGATCTTTCTCAACGCTAACAAAAGTATCTAACCTCTTCTTTTTCCTTGCTTTATATGAAAGAGCATCTGGGCAGAGAATCAATAAAGAGAAAAGTGCGGTCTACTCTTCGGAAAAATGTGCTCCCTCACGCATTTCCATCATCCAAAGTGCTGCTGTTGAAGAAAGATCTTCCTTTTACCTTTCTCGGTGTTCCAATCTACAAGGGTCGCCTAAAAAAGGTTTTGTTCAACCCAAATCAGCAAAAAGGTGGAGGGCGCGCCAGCGGAAACTCTTGTCTACTGGGGTCTCCTGATTAAGCATGTCCTCTCGTCTATTCCTATCCACATATTGGCTAGTCTTCCTATTTCTAAGGGCTCACTAGACCAAATTGAGAGAATTATGGCGAACCAATGCTTATGGAGAGAAGACGCAATCAGCCTTGAGGATCTCAATGAGCTCATCGACAGGGAAATGAAATTCAAGTTCCTACTCATTTCTCAAAGTCTGTAAAGAGGCTGATCCAAAAGTCTGGGTGCAAGCTTAAGCAATCCCGTGCCCAATGCCGCTTCTTTCAGAGACTGTGGTATCGTATCCACCTCAGAAAAGGGGTTGTTTTATCCTAGGAGGACGTGCCTCTTATACAAGAGGTTTGGGTATTATGAGCCAAAAATACGTATCGTACTAAACTCCTGCAATATGATCACATTGGGAGCTTCTTCATCAGACTCCGATGAAGAAATGCCCAGAATGTCATTCCAAAAGACCAATGTCTTTGGGGAATCCTCCTCCGAATTCGAAGAAGATGTCACTACATCGTCTCCCCAAAGCCCTAAACAAGAGGTTTCATCAGAGAATGATTCATCAAAAAAGTAAAGGAGTCGAAAACAGAAGACGTCTTAACACGAATCTTTGAGCAAGTGGCTACAGACCAAGTCCAAAAAGAGGCTTCCGAGCTCAAAGACGCTCCCCCAGAGCTGGAAGATGGAGGCCAACCCATGCCTTTTCCTCACCGTCACTGCCTTCTCACTTGAGATTTCGTTTTATGCTTTTTTGTGCATGCGAACGGGACCATTTAGATCATCTCCGTCAAGTGATGGAAATCCTACGGCGAGAAAAGCTCACTATGAATCTTTTCAAGTGCATCTTTGTGACCGAAAGCGTTATTTTTTTCGCTTTTTTCGTGTCCATATATCGAGGGGTTTAAAGAGGCCTTAAAGTCGATCAAGAGTTAGTTCAGGCTATAGTCGAGTGGCCTAGACCCAAGACCATTGGTGAAGGGTGAAGTTCGTACTTTCCATAGTCTAGCTACTTTCTATCGGCGATGGAATCCCGTTCGTTCCTTTCTTTCTTTGCCGGGTCAAGGAGAATCGCTTGGTTGGGTTCATTGATTGATTTCGTTTCCAATGAAAGAACTGAAAGATAAAGAGAAGGTTCCCTCTACTTCAAAGGGAATCGAAGAAGGCACTGAAAGAGATAGTGAAACTGGGGCAAGAAGAACTGAAGGTTCAAAAGATTTCATGATTGCTGCTGCTTATCGACCCTTCTAAATTTCCTAATTTTCGAAATCTCATCCTTGAGGAAGATAAGCAAGGTGTCTATCCGGGGATTCATTCCTATTCGAGAACCGCTTCACCGAAAACATGTGGCAAAAGCAGTCTTTGGCGGTCGAGGGGAACAGCCTTGGAATTGGTAATTTTTGAATGACCTTTCCAATCAAGAAGAAGAGTTCGCCTTTCCCTGTCTTTGAACTGTTTTCGAATGCCTTTCATTCTTTGATCGAGCTGATAGCGTGCATGGCCTTGAGCGAGTGTATTGACTATAGAGCATACCAACCGAGCATATAGGCTTGTAAGTGAGCGCATTGGCTTAAGCGAGCATATTGATTTGAAGGAAGGTCTTCATATACTTGAAAAACTCAAGTATGAAGTACGATAGCAGGACTCAGCCATCTGAGCATGGCAAGGACAAGACTCAATCACTGAATCGAGAAAGGACGAGTGCTTAATGACTGGAGTCTTAAACGAGCGTCAGCCTTATTGACTCGAGCACGGGTACGAGCGCCCTTCCTTTGCTGGAATTGCCATCTTTGCTGCTCTCGGCTTCTGAATTCGTACCTTTCAATAGCCAGTCTAGAAGCCCTAATGTTGTAAGGCACGTGACTGCATTCCTAAATTCTCTCTCTGGTTCCTTCACTGCTTCTTCTTAAAGAGTCCTAACCGGGAATCCGGATCGGAATAAATAAGATAAGGGGAAATGTCGGCATAACCACTGCTATTTCATCTGCAGCTCTTGCCGTTGAAGGAATAAGTGTTGCTTTGGCTTGATTGCTTTCACCAGGTCTAGCTAGGCTGGGGCTGGATTAGCCCGAGTTGTGTTAAGATAAGTGGCACTTGAATTTGAAATAGCCATCAGCCGAAAAGAAAAAGAGCAGAGCCTCTCTGAGGAATTCTCTCCTCGAATCGACGACCCCCTCCCAGGGTATGCAGCGTCAACGTATAACTATGCATCCTAGGGCATGGCTGCCTTCTTTCTCTAATTCAACCTTTTATCAGCGACTGATTAGGAAGAAGCTGTAGTGTCGTCAGTTGCACCCCCCTTCAGCAGTGTGAGAGCTAGGGT